GCAAGGGAATAAATAATTTGTTTCGGTTCTTTTTATTTTTTGTTGGGATTTCTAACTGCGTGACTGATGAAAGTGGAAGGGCGATCTGATGATACTGTATCAGATTATTGTACACGAAGGGCGGAGGGTAGGTTATAGAAAAAAAGAGCAGAACCGAATAAAAGAATTATGGCTTGGGTCAGGAATACAGGTTGGAATTGGGTTATGGATAAAAGAACTTCCTATGTTATACTATTCCATTTTCGACGACGAATTGATTTGATAGCTCAGCTATTGTTATTCATGATATTGATCCGATTCAAAACCATCGAGAGGTAATTCATTCATTGAATTTACAGGCGAAAGGTTTAACATCTCTATGGGATTAAATCCCGAGTTATTGCGAAAAAAAAGATTAGATTATGGAAGTAAATATTCTTGCATTTATTGCTACTGCATTATTCATTCTAGTTCCTACGGCCTTTCTACTTATAATTTACGTAAAAACAGTCAGTCAAAATAATTAATTTGAATGAATTAAACTTGACTTATGAGTTCTTATCAAAAATTGACGAAATAAAATGAAAAGTATTCCAATTTTAGTGCTTAAATTGAAATGAAATAATGATCGGCAGTATTCTAATAGATAGATCCTATGGTAGAAAGATTCATCTACCATAGGATCTATCTATTAGAATTATTGTGATGTATAAAGATAAAGTTGTATAATGTGTAAAGTTGGACTTTACAATATACAATAAAGATAGAGGCTTAATTTAATATATATTAATCTCTCCAATATTATCTTTATATATTTGTATGTCAACCCCATTCCATATATGGAATGGGGTTGACATAGCACTCAATTCTTGTTTCGATCAATCCAATCTAAAATAATTGCTTTACTCTTATGTATAGTATTTCCTTAGACAACCACTGTGTCTATACCGCTTTTCTTTTCCTATAAAGTGCCTATACACTTAACAAAACGACTTCTTCTTTTTAAAAAGGGACTAAAAAATCTGGTCTTCTTCAGCACCCACCTATAAGTCTGGTAAGAGACCGTTGATTGAAATAGAACAGAATTTTGTTGGGAAAAATTTCCTATCATTGGGATCCCTTTCGAAATACAAAAATGGGAGTCGGTGAAATATCTGTTTGATTGAAAAAGTATGATTCATATAATGATGCATTACTCCATTTGAATCCAATGAAATTCGAAATGAAAATGAAGATCTTTTTATTTTCATTTTAAATGGTTCAAAACGTGTTACAGAACGATCTATAAAACAATTGATACAGTTTGATTAATTAGTAATACTCTTAGAGTCCACTTCTTCCCCACACTACGAGCGAAAGGGAAAATGTAAAGACTACCATTAAAGCGGCCCAAGCGAGACTTACTATATCCATGTGAATTATGTCCCCTTATCTCTATAAATATGAAGGAATTTTTCCATTATTCCTCAATAATAAATAATAATAGTATAGTGGAATCAATGGCGAAGAGTCAAAAAGGGGATTCTGACCGAACACTATTGATAATCCCTCTACCCTTAGAATAGTTCCTTGAATCTAGGATAGGATTCAAAGATTTACAATCTTTTCAAAAAACCCACTTCAAAAAACGCCACCCGAATGCTTCGAATCAAACAAGCATTAATAAATAGCGCCCTTCCTCTGCTTCTGATGGGAAATAATTCGGCGAGTTTTATATCAGCAGAACAGAAGAAAAGATTTCAAGTTTTTTGTTGATCAGGCGACACCCGGATTTGAACTGGGGAAAAGGGATTTGCAGTCCCCCGCCTTACCACTCGGCCATGCCGCCAAAACGATACAAAATTGGTGAATTTTGTCCCGTATTACTTAACTGCTTTTTCTTTTTATTTTGCATCTTGAGTTCTGTTTTTCTTAATACTTTTATTTCCTAAAAGAAATCTTTATTTCGATTGTAGTTGATCCGCCCCTGTCTTGTCTAGTATATAGTATCTCAAAATGGCCAACTTCTCTCACTTTCTATTAAAAATCAAATGTGGATTTTTATTCGCAAAAGTAAAAATTTATGACAAAGTTGAACCGTTAACTATTGACTACTGACTGCGAATCCATGAACGGTTTGAATCTCAAAATTTGATATTTTCTTTTCCTAATGACATAAGTAATAAAATACAAATTGATACATCAATATTGAGTTACAACCCCCTCTCCATTTCAATTATAACAACAATTATGAGTATCTGTAAACCCCCGAGCAGAAACTGTTACACAGATGTCTATTATCTTATTTAGATATGTTATATCTTGGCTAGAAGGAATTCTCAGAAAATTTGCATATCTCCATTTTATTTTGAATTGAATAAAAAATAGAAATTTTCTTTTATTTTAATAGAGCACAACCCATCTTGTGTTGCCCCCCCCCCAAAAAAAAAGCAATACAATAAAAGAGAAGGGGGGTCTTAACATCTGCATACGTGTTTAATAAATACAACTCTTCTTATATTAGAAACTTCACGTATGTAAT